ACATTCTCGAGAATTTCTCTTAGATTCGAACCCATAGCTGATGATAGAACTAGAATAGATATTTTCTGTTTCCTACTTACACGAGCCCAGATCCTTGCTTTTCTATCAATCTCTAATTCTAATCTTCCTCCCCAATCTGATATTATGGTACCTGTATAGACCGAAATTCCCTTATGATCCAATTCAGATCGGTAATAGATACCGGGGCTTTGCAATATTTGATTGATTAAAATTCTGTATAGTCCATTTACTATAGAAGTTCCCAGGGAGTTCATTAAAGGAATGTTTCCAATAAAAATGGTTTGTTCTTGCATATCTTTACTGGGTTTCCAAATTAATCCCGCGGATACAAATAATTCAGAAGAATATGTTAGTGATTCGTATACAGCATCTCTTTCTTTTATCAACGGCTCCACTAATTGATATGTTTCCACAAAGATTTGAAATTCAATTTCTTGATCTGTATCTTCAATTTTTGGAAACTTATAAAGTTCTTCTGTTAAGCCCTGATCAATGAACCTACAAAATCCTTCAAATTGGATCTGATTCAACCCAGGTATTGTAGACATTCCCCCATTTTCATCCCCGAGCATTTTGAATTTCCCATTTATCAAAAAAATCCCATTCTTTTTTCATTCTTCATCGAATCATATGAATCGATCGAGCAATGATAGAATTGAATTTCTATTCTGTTTACTGAATCGCATGAAATTTAACCCAACACCATATATGTATCGAATGTATGAAAAATGAAATGCATATGAGCAAAGGAAGTAAAGATTTGACTCAAATTGGAATTTCTATTTATAACAAACAGATACAAATGGAAAGGAGTTGATAAATGCCACTTAGATTTTTATTTTAGACTTATGAAATTTTGTATAAAATATCAAAAACAATAATTTCATTTTTACCATTATTATGATATTACGTATTCCAATTTGATTTTGATTAGATACCAGAAAAATCAAACGGATTCATGATTTGTCCTATTCATTGAGATAAAGATAGAATAATCAGAAAAGAATATAGAGTTTGTTTTTCTAACACTTGATTTTTTCATGGATTCCTTTGTTCAAAAAAGAATTAGCATAGAACAGAGATATTTTGACCTAGTTTTTTTTTAGTAGAATCTTTTGAATATGATTGAAGTTTGTAAGAAAAGAGGACGGCTTGGCTTGTCTTTAGCTTGTCTTTACTAAGCATGTGCAGATATAGCTATGCTGTCTATATATATGATATGTCTTTATTCCGCTTATTTACATTCTATTATATAGAAGCCTTATTTTATTGGGGCTGCGCTATCAAAAATTATATTTTAATTTTCTCTTCAATCTATTCAATGAAAAAATGAAAGACGAGAATTTCTTGAGAAATTTCCTATGAGAAAAAAATCCTATCCAGAGAAAATCCCCACGAAATAACTATACTATATCTGTCTGTGTAACAATTTCTGTTTTGGGATTTACATAGACTCAAAATTCCTGTTATAATCAGCATTGGTATTCAAAAAAAAAATCAATGCTTATTTGATTGGGTATGTATCTCTTTTTCTTTGCTTATAGCAGTAAAGAAAAATGGGTGGGGAGTGGGGCCAAAAATCATTCATCAATTTACAGTCAAATTCAAATCATATAGTTAATGGTTCTAGTTTGTCCTGAATTTCTACTTTTGTAACTGAGAATTAACATTTGCTTTTTTTTTTTCAATAGAAAAAAAAGAGGGAATATTTTTGTCTTTTTTGTATGTATCATTTTGGCGGCATGGCCGAGCGGTAAGGCGGGGGACTGCAAATCCCTTTACCCCAGTTCAAATCCGGGTGTCGCCTGATCAACAAAAAACTCGAAATCAATAGAAATCAACCGTTCTGTTTTTTTGATAAAACTCGCCCTATTTTCCCAGTTAAAGCAAGTGTAAGAAAAGGACTCTTGATATTTTTTTATTCTAAACCTTCCGGAGTTCCTCTTTCTAAAGTTCTGGAAAGCCTTTCCTTACGTCTAGGATTCAAGAAAAAAATGAGTTAGTAGAAGGGAATTCATAAATCTTGATATGATAGTTCCTACACGGCTAATGTAGTGTCTACTGGTTAACTCTTGAATTAGATTAGACAGTCAGGGGGCATCTTTCTTTGTGGAAGCGCGAGGCGATACTTTGTATATGGGCTCATGAGAGTTTCTGAGTTTAATAAATCAATATTAGATTGGATGGATAATTGCCGTTTATTTGACTTAATGAAGGGCAACAAACGAAAGAGAATAAGTCTTCTTATTTTATATTTTATTGTTACATGTTAACAACATTCTCTTGATACCCCCCAAAAAATGCCACTGTATATTTTTTGCTTGTGCTTAATCTTTCCCGATTGAACTAGAAATCATCTAAAAGAACTTGTTCTAAGTGAATTTTTTGCAGTCTTTCATCAACGGTTTTGTGTCCGAATCCTTTTTTTTTGACTCTGTGCCAGCAATTTCACTATTATATTATTAGTTAACAATAATGGAAAAATTCCTTCATATTTTATTCGTTTCATATTTATAGAGATAGGGGACATAATTCACATGGATATAGTAAGTCTTGCTTGGGCTGCTTTAATGGTAGTCTTTACATTTTCCCTTTCACTCGTAGTATGGGGAAGAAGTGGACTCTAGACGTATTACTCGTTTTATAATCAGATTGAGGAATCAAACTGTATCAATTTTTTTTTCATTTTATTTCCCCCTTTTTTGTTCAAATGGAAAAGGTAGTTCTTTTTTTTCATAAGATCTTCTCTTGGTCTAGTCACATATTGCGCACTTACTACTTTTTTTTTTTTTATTTTAGCAATTTTGTTTTATTTAACCCATTTCATACAAAGTTTCAAAGGTTAAAAAATAGGTAAGGTATAACTCCTTTCGAAACAAAATACGAATAAGTTACTACAGAACTCTTTTGATCATCTGTTAACTCTTCAATCAATTACTTCTTGTAATTTTTAATGTACAAAAGAGATTGTTTGATTTTCTTTTTTTATTATTAATAATATATATTCCATTTTTATTTCCTTCATGGATTTGATTCTTTTTTTGATGGATACCGAGATTCATAGAGAAACTAATAAGAAATCCGGGAATTAAAAAATGGCAAGACACAGTCTTGCCATTTTTTCAGATTGAAATCAAGACAACTAAAATCAAACAAAGAAAGAAAATTGAGATAGGACGGCGATCACATATATTTAATTGATATCGACATCTATGAAGATAGATATTAAAAAAGGATCTATATTAAGTTTGGATTTTAATACATTACAACTTTATACATTCCTAACATTCCTAGAATTAGAATAGTATAGTATGATAAAAAGAAATATCTGAATCTTTCTACCATACTATACTAATGATAAGAAGTCAAGTTTTATTCAAATTAATTGCCTTGGCTGACTGTTTTTACATATATTATAAGTAAAAAAGCAGTAGGAACTAGAATCAACAGCGCAGTAGCAATAAATGCTAGAATATTTACTTCCATAATTTCCTTTTTTTTTTTTACTTCGCAATAACTCGAGATTTAATCCCATAGAGATGAAAATCACTTGTAAATTCAATGCAATGAATTCCATTTTAATGACATCGAATTGGATCAATATCATCAATAAAAATGTCTAAACTATTAAATCAATTCACCGTCGAGAATTGAATAGTATAACATAGGAAGATATTTTATCCACACCAAATCAAAATTTTTTGATTCCTGGTCCAAACAAAAGAATTCGTTTCCTTTATTGATATTGTTATTCTTTTCCGCTCTTTCTTTTCTATAACCAATTGCCCCCCTTCCTTGTACAACCATCTAATGAAGTATCATCTGACTACTTTTCCGCTTCCAATGTTTAGAAAAAAATAAAAATAAAAAACCAAGCAAAAAAAATAAAAAAGTTCCATTTATACGTCTATGTACTCCCGATAAAAATACCAAACATATGACACTCTAGTTTATTTTTATTTTTTTAATGGACGGACCAGGGCAATCAAAAAAAGGGCCCCGGTACAGTATCTTTTTGAACCCTGAATATGCTGAGTGCTACCAATAAATAATGTTCGAAATTCACATAACATCCTCTGTCATCCATGGGTACGAGTTGAGGTACTAGAAATTCCCATATTTTTGTTTTGATCAGAAATGTGAAAAAAAATATTGTTGGGAATTCAATTCGGCCATTTGTACCCCCTTTCCCAGAAAAGGGAGGGACACATTGATTTCTTTTTTTTATCCGCCGGGGCCGGGACTGACGGGGCTCGAACCCGCAGCTTCCGCCTTGACAGGGCGGTGCTCTGACCAGTTGAACTACAATCCCAGGTAAATAAAAAAGTATGCAGCATACACATATTAATTATATTCTGAATAGATAATGAAAGCCATTTTCTTTTTTATTTAGAACGGATTCCTAGTTACTAGGAATCCTTTTTTTTTTTTCATTATTGTCAAATCAATAAAATCGATCGAGAATCCATTTTTCAATGAAAATAGTCTTTTTTTCTTTACTCTTTTCATTAAACTTTATACATTTAATCATCCTGATATGGATCTAGATCATTAGCAAGGGCAGAATTTATGGGAACATTTAAAAATAAATAAATAAAGCAAATAAAAAGGCGGTAGCGATGGATATATCATAAAATTGAACTTTTTTCCTTTTATTGGGCCGAGCTGGATTTGAACCAGCGTAGACATATTGCCAACGAATTTACAGTCCGTCCCCATTAACCGCTCGGGCATCGACCCAGGAAGAATGAATTCTAAGGTTATTGATAATCCATGATCAACTTTCTTTCGTAGTACCCTACCCCCAGGGGAATTCGAATCCCCGCTGCCTCCTTGAAAGAGAGATGTCCTAAACCACTAGACGATGGGGGCATACTTTGCTGACTGCCATTATACTATCCTCATAGTATGAGGAGTTTTTTTAAAATTGTCAATGGAATGATAGGATCTCTGTCGAATTGCTAAGATACATGTATCAA